GTATCTCGATTGAAATACCTATCAATGGTATTTTTCGTAGAAATAGTATTCTTGCTTATTTCGATGATCCTCAATACAGAAAAAAGAGTTCAGGAATTACTAAATATAGGACAATTTTCAAAAAAGAGGATTTAATTGAGTATAGAGGATTCAAAGAATTTAAGCCAAAATACCAAATGAAAGTAGATCTATTTTTTTTCATTCCCGAGGAAGTGCATATTTTACCCGAATCCTCTCCCATAATGGTATGGAACAATAGTATCATTGGAGTAGATACACCAATAACTTTCAATAGAAGAAGCCGAGTAGGCGGATTGGTCCGAGTGGAAAAGAACAAAAGGGGGATTGAACTAAAAATCTTTTCGGGAGATATCCATTTTCCTGAAGAGATAGAAAAGATATCCCGACACAGTGGCATCTTGATACCACCCGGAACGGTAAAAAAAAAAAATTCTAAGGAATCAAAAAAATTAAAAAATTGGCTCTATGTCCAATGGATCGCACCTACCAATAAAAAGTATTTTGCTTTAGTTCGACCCGTAATTATATATGAAATCGCGGACGGTATAAATTTAGTAACCCCTTTCCCCCAGGACCTGTTGCAGGAAAGGGATAATCTGGAACTTCAAGTTGTTAATTATATTCTTTATGGAAGTGGAAAACCGATTCGGGGAATTTCTTACACAAGCATTCAATTAGTTCGAACTTGTTTCGTCTTGAATTGGGATCAAGACAAAAAAAGTTCTTCGATCGAAGAGGTCCGCGCTTCTTTTGTTGAAGTAAGTACAAAGGGCATGATTCGAGATTTCCTAAGAATTGACTTAGTGAACTCCAATATTTCGTATATTCGAAAAAGGAATAATCCGTCCGGTTCAGGATTGATCTCGGATAATGAGTCAGATCGCACCAATATCAATCCATTTTCTTCTATTTATTCCAAGGTAAAGATTTCACAATCACTTAGCCCAGATCACGGAACTATTCGTATGTTGTTGAATAGAAATAAGGAATGCCCATCTTTGATAATTTTGTCATCATCTAATTGTTTTCAAACGCGTCTACTCAACAATGGAAAATGTCACAATGTGATAAAAGAATCAATTAAAAGAGGTCCCCGAATTCCAATTAGGAATTCGTTAGGACCTTTAGGAATAGCCTTTCAAGTTGCAAATATTTTTTCATTTTACTATTTAATAACTCATAATCCGATCTTGGTAACGAAATATTTGCAACTTGACAATTTCAAAGAAATTTTTCAAGTATTTAAATATTATTTAATGGACGAAAACGGGAGAATTTATAAGCCCGATCTATGCAGTAACATCGTTTTGAACCCATTCCATTTTAATTGGCATTTTCTCCATTATAATTACCATCCTAATTATTGTGAAAAAACATCTACAATAATTAGCCTTGGGCAATTTATTTGTGAAAATGTATGTATATATAAAAATGGACCAAACCGAAAATCGGGTCAAGTTCTAATTGTTCAAATGGATTCTGTAGTAATAAGATCGGCTAACCCTTATTTGGCGACTCCGGGAGCAACTGTTCATGGCCATTACGGAGAAATCCTTTATGAAGGAAATACATTAGTTACATTTATATATGAAAAATCGAAATCTGGTGATATAACACAAGGTCTTCCAAAAGTAGAACAGGTGTTAGAGGTGCGTTCGATTGATTCAATATCGATGAACCTAGAAAAGAGAGTTGAGGGTTGGAACGATCATATAACAAGAATTCTTGGCATTCCATGGAGATTCTTGATTGGTGCTGAGCTAACTATAGTTCAAAGTCATATTTCTTTAGTTAATAAGATCCAAAAAGTTTATCGATCTCAGGGGGTGCAGATCCATAATAGACATATAGAAATTATTGTGCGTCAAATAACATCCAAAGTATTGGTTTCAGAAGATGGAATGTCTAATGTTTTTTCACCCGGCGAACTAATTGGATTGTTGCGAGCTGAGCGAACGGGGCGTGCTTTGGAAGAAGCGATCTGTTACCGAGCACTATTACTGGGAATAACAAAAACATCTCTGAATACTCAAAGTTTCATATCCGAAGCGAGTTTTCAAGAAACTGCTAGAGTTTTAGCAAAGGCCGCTCTCCGGGGTTGTATTGATTGGTTGAAAGGCCTGAAAGAGAACGTTGTTCTAGGGGGAATAATACCCGTTGGTACCGGATTCAAAAAAAAAAAATTAGTGCAGCGTTCAAGGCCAAGGCAACATTCCTTGGAAAAAAAAAATTTATTTGAGGGATAGATGAGAGAGATATTTTGTTCCATCACAGAGAATTATTTGATTTTTTTTCATTTCAAACAATTTATGCAATACATCATAGCAATCATTTCCAGGATTTACAGGATTTAATGGTTCTTAAGAGCAGATTCATCCGCTTAATTATACGTGGTCATTTGATTTGGTAATAGTAATAAAGATACTAACGAATAGAAAAAATTAATGGCCTGATTGTGTATTAACAGCAGTCTTTGGTA